GTCGATAATATCAGAGTCCGATAAATCAGCCCGGGTCGGTTTACTAATGGGATGCCCCACTGCGTTACAAAATTTCGTTTTTGCCAATGATCCAATCAAAGCAATAATTGGAACTATTGTATCGAGTTTTTTCATAGTATTGTCTATTATAAATGAATTTTCTAGCATTTGACTCCGGACCGCTGAAGGATTTAGTCGTACACTTGAAAAATAGCCCAAAAGGCCGAGAGAATGCTTGGATAATGGGTTTATATGGATCTTTTCTGGTTGAAGCCACACATAAAAATAACATTGACATAAGTTGACAAGGTAATATTTCCATTTTTTCATCAGAGGAGGCGTATCCTTTGAATTTGAAGACAGAATTGATTTTCCTTGATATCTAACACAATGCATGAAAGGATCCTTGAACAACCATAAGATGGCCTGAAAATCATTAGCAAAGACTTCTGCAAAATGTTCTATTTTTCCGTAGAAATATATTCGCTCAAGAAGGACCCGAGAAAATGTTGATCGTAAATGAAAGAATTGGTTACGGAGAAAAAAGAAGATGGATTCGTATTCATATACATAATAATTATATAGGAACAAGAATAATCTTGGATTACTTTTTGCAAAAATGGAAATAGATTTCTTTGGAATAATAAGGCTGTTCCAATTCCAATACTCGTGAAGAAAGAGCCGTAATAAATGCAAAGAAGAGGGATCTTTCGACCAGTAGCGAAGGGTTTGAACTAATTTTTCTAGATGGATGGGGTAAGGTATTAGTACATCTGACACATAATTTAAATGTGGAAATTTGTCCTCTAAAAAAGGAAATATTGAATGAATTGATCGTAAATTATGAGATTTTACTATTTCTGACCTTTCTAAAGAAGATACTAATCGTAGGGAAAATGGGATTTCCACAATAACTGCAAACCCATCTGATATCGTTTGAAAATACAAATTCTTGTTGTACCTAAAAAATGGATTTTGGTTAGAATCATCAGCAGAAATAATCAAATGATTCTGTTGATACATTGGAGTAATTAAACGTTTTACAATTAGCAAACTGGATTTATTGTCATAACCTACATTTTCCAACAAAAGAGATCTATTTAAACCATGATCATGAGCAAGTGTATAAATATACTCCCGAAAGATAAGTGGGTATAGGAAGTCATTTTTTCGAGATCTATCTAGTTCTAAATTTCGTTGATATTCTTCCATTTTCAATTAGATTTGATTGAAGCAAGGATAGGGGATTTATTGGGTTATTAAATGATACATAGTGCGATACAGTAAAACCAAAGTAGTCTAATATAATAAGAAAAGAATAGATACCTCGGAAACGGATAAACTCATCAACGGACTCTCTATTCTCTCTTTTTTCCATCTAATTGGTTTATGTTCATTATAGGATAATAAGATGATTAGAAATCCTTTACTTTTTCAAGCTAATCGCTCTTTTGATTTTAGAAAAATTTCTTTATCAATATACTCGTTCTTCTACACATTCATCTCCCCTCATAGTGGAGAATAGCTAATAGTTAGGACTCATTAAAAAAATCGAAGCTCATGGAAAAGCCTTTCCCGCATCAGGCACCAATATATTTTTAACGTCTAACTAGATCGGATAATCATTCAAATTAAAAACGGAAGCTCGTTACTTTTTTCTTTCCCTATAATTGTAGGCATAGGGCTTTATCCATTTATTCACTCGACCCAACTTTGAATTCATTTTTTTATGTTCCGCACCAAGAATTCAAACAAGGTTTGGGACCGATCCGGTAAGAATGAAATATTCTCAGAATTCTCCATTGATACGACATGCTGTTTTTTCCATTCATTCCTTTCAGGATCAGTCGTGGTCTTACAAACTATACCGATGGTATGGACGAATCCGCTTCTTCATACAAATGTGTAAAAGATGTTAGCCGCACTTAAAAGCCGAGTACTCTACCGTTGAGTTAGCAACCCAAATTGAAATAAAACTATTAGGTTATGTAGATACAATCGGAATCAAAATAAATAAAGAGATTGAATCGCACGACACAATTAAAACATTAAACTAGTAAGAAATGAACAAGAAATGAAATATAAAAATTTATAATAGATTCTAAACATAAAAAAAAGAACGGATCAGATGAAACTAGAAGAAATTCTCAAATCAAAATATGGATAAAGTCAAAATACCTCTTGTCTCTTGTGCTATCCATTCTTATATTTATGTATTCTAATTATATATAGAAATTTATATATAAAATTCTATTTATATATTATTTATTATATTTCTATATTTATTATACATATTTTATTATAAATATTTCTACATTTTTTTTTATACATTTTTTCAATCAAAAAAATACTTTTGTATCACAGCAAATCCAACAAATCCATTATTTGAATAAAGAAAAAACCAAACCTATGGAGCAGAGATAAATAGATCCACAGATAAGATCCAAGTTACCCCAGATCGGATTATATTTATTTGCTACACTATTGTCAATATGAATGTGAATGTGTTGAGAAGAAATACACAATTACGAAAACAAAAGAATTTATTCAATTTAAATAAAAATAAAATATCAAAAAATTCACTATAATAGAAGGTTGTTCAATTCAAAAAGGAACTCTTTATTTTGATATAAAGAATAGGTATGCTCTGGGACGGAAGGTTTCGAACCTTCGAATAGCGGGACCAAAACCCGTTGCCTTACCACTCGGCCACGCCCCATTTCTATTGCTATTCAACCCAATATATATTATAATATAATGGATATTATAATATTCTTTTTTGTTCTATTCTTATAATATAATGGATATTATAATATTCTTTTTTGTTCTATTCTTATAATACAATATTATAATATTGGTATTGCTTTTTTATCTTATAATACCTTATAATACAATATATATTATAATATTTCTTGGTATTGCTTTTTTGTCTTATAATACCTTATATAGAAATATTCTAATATATATTTATAATATTTCTTGGTATTGCTTTTTTGTCAAGTCTCGCCCACTATGAAATAGATTAGCTTGTTGTTCGGATTTTGGTATCTATAGATATAGAATTAAACTTAATTTATTGATCATAATATATAATTCAATTAAGATATTGTATGAAAATATGATTTCTTCTATTCTTTTTTGATTTGAGAATTGAAGGATTTTTGATTGGGTAATTTGAAATAAAGAAAGGTTTTTGGTCTACCTTACTTTATTTACTTTATTTACTTTATTTACTTTATTTTATTATTTATTTTATATCAATTTATATCAATTTTGATATCAATAACATATTAAATAACCCAGTCAAAATACAATTATCTTCAAGAACAAAATGTTTGTTATGCTTAATTTTTTTAGTTTGATTTGGATCTGTCTTAATTCTGCCCATTATTCAAGCAGTTTTTTCTTTACAAAATTGCCTGAAGCCTACGCTTTTTTGAATCCAATAGTAGATGTTATGCCCGTAATCCCTGTCCTCTTTTTTCTATTAGCCTTTGTTTGGCAAGCTGCTATAAGTTTTCGATAAAATCTTTAGTCCTAGAATAATTCATGATTTATTCGATGAAAAAAATTATAGCAATTGATAAGATCAGATAAGTCTTATAATAAAAGCCCTCAATTCAAACATTGAAGTTATTGTATAGACGCGAAAAATATGAATTATCCCATTTCCTCATTCTGAACTTTTTTACATTCTATTTAACCCTAGTGGTATAAAAATATTTGTATTCCTTATTTAAGTTAATTCCTACTGGATTAGAGAATCGATTTTATTTTTCTTTTTTTCCAAAAAAAAGTTAAGTCTATTGCAATCGGTTCTGTATCAATGTAATCTCATCATCCATACATAACGATGTGATATATTCATATCACATAACATCTGAACAGTAAGAACTAGCATTCTTATTGAGACTAGAACTCATAGGGAGGGAAATAGGATTTATGGATGGAATCAAATATGCAGTATTTACACACAAAAGTTTACGGTTATTGGAGAAAAATAAATATACTTTTAATGTAGAATCAGGATTAACTAGGACAGAAATAAAACATTGGGTCGAACTTTTTTTTGGTGTCAAGGTAATAGCTATGAATAGCCATCGACTTCCGGGCAAGGTTCGAAGAAAGAAACCTATTATGGGACATACAATGCATTACAGACGTATGATCATTACGCTTAAACCGGGTTATTCTATTCCACCTCTTAAATAGAAAATAACTTAAATCAAAATACTTAATACCATGGTGATACATTTATACAAAACTTCTACCCCAAGCGCACGCAAAGGAGCCGGAGGCAGTCAAGTGAAATCCAATACACGAAATAAATTGATCTATGGACAGCATCGTTGTGGTAAAGGCCGTAATGCCAGAGGAATCATTACCGCAAGGAATAGAGGGGGGGGTCATAAGCGTTTATATCGTAAAATAGATTTTCGACGGAATCAAAAAGACATATATGGTAAAATCGTAACCATAGAATACGATCCTAATAGAAATGCATACATCTGTCTCATACACTATAGGGATGGCGAGAAGGGATATATTTTACATCCCAGAGGGGCTAGAATTGGAGATACCATTATTTCTGGTACAAAAGTTCCTATAAAAATGGGAAATGCCCTACCTTTGAGTGCGGTTTGAACTATTGATTTACGTAATTGGAAGTAACCAATTAGGTTGACGACGAAACCTAGAAATCGATCACTGATCCAATTTGAGTACCTCTATGGGATAGACCTCAACAGAAAACTGAAGAGTAACGGCAGCAAGTGATTGAGTTCAGTAGTTCCTCATATAAAATTATTGACTATAGAGATCTAGTAATATGGAGAAGACAAAATTGTTTCAAGCACCGACAAAACCAGAAGCGCCTCTTTTTGAAAAAAGAGGAAGGACGGGTTATTCACATTTCATTTGATGGTCAGAGGCGAATTGAAAGCTAAGCAGTGGTAATTCTAAAGATTCCCCCCGGGGGAAAAATATGGATGTCTCCTACGTTACCCCTAACTAATATGTGGAAGTATCGACGTAATTTCATAGAGTCATTCGGTCTGAATGCTACATGAAGAACATAAGCCAGATGAAGGAACGGAAAGACCTAGGATGTAGAAGAACATAACATGAGCGATTCGGCGGATTTGGATTCCTATATACCCACTCATGTAGTACTTTACTTCATTGTACGATATATAAGATCCATCTCTATAGATATCATCATCTACGCCCAGAAAGCCGTATGCTTTGGAAGAAGCTTGTACAGTTTGGGAAGAGGTTTTGATTGATCAAAAAGAAGAATCTACTTCAACCAATATGCCCTTAGGCACGGCCATACATAACATAGAAATCACACTTGGAAGGGGTGGACAATTAGCTAGAGCCGCAGGTACTGTAGGGAAACTGATTGCAAAAGAGGGGAAATCGGCCACATTAAAATTACCTTCTGGGGAGGTTCGTTTAACATCCCAAAACTGCTCAGCAACAGTCGGACAAGTAGGAAATGTTGGGGTGAGAAATAAAAGTTTAGGGAGAGCCGGATCTAAATGTTGGCTAGGTAAGCGTCCTGTAGTAAGAGGAGTAGTTATGAACCCTGTAGACCATCCCCATGGGGGTGGTGAAGGGAAAGTCCCAATTGGTAGAAAAAACCCCGCAACCCCTTGGGGTTATCCTGCACTTGGAAGAAAAACTAGAAAAAGAAATAAATATAATGATAATTTGATTCTTCGTCGCCGTAGTAAATCGGAGAGCGAGACGTAGAAAAAGAAATAAATATAGTAATAATTTGATTCTTCGTCTTAAAAAAAAACAGGAGAAATTAACTATGACGCGAGTTCAAAAACAAAATCCTTTTGTGGCAATTCATTTAGTAAGAAAACTAGAAAAGCTTAATACAAAGACAAAGACGGAAAAAGAAAAAGAAATAATATTAACGTGGTCTCGGGCATCGACCATTATACCCATAATGGTGGGCCATACTCTGGCTATCCATAATGGAAAGGAACATATACCTATTTATATAACAATGCGTATGTTGGGCTATAAATTGGGAGAATTTGCACCTACTAGAAATTATCGGGAGTATGAAAAAACAGATGATAAATCTAGTCGTAAAAAAGATGATAAATATCGTCGTAAAACAGATGATAAATATCGTCGTAAAACAGATGATAAATATCGTCGTAAAACAGATGATAAATATCGTCGTAAAACAGATGATAAATATCGTCGTAAAACAGATGATAAATATCGTCGTAAAACAGATGATAAATATCGTCGTAAAACAGATGATAAATCTCGTCGTTAATTATTAAATAATTAATACTAAAAATAGCGAATATCAATACCTAATTAATAAGAGGTACACCTTATCTTATGATAAAGAATGGAAAGAGGAAGACATATACAGAAATATACACTTTAGGTCAACATATACCCATGTCCGCTCATAAAGTGCGAAGAGTAATTGATCAAATTCGTGGACGTTCCTATGAAGAAACAATTATGGTACTCGACCTCATGCCTTATCGAGCATGTTACCCCATTTTAAAATTGATTTATTCTGCAGCAGCAAATGCTAGTCACAATATGGGTTTCAACGAAGCCAATTTAGTCATTAGTAAAGCCGAAGTCAACGAGGGTACTACTGTGAAAAGATTAAAACCTCGGGCTCGGGGACGACGTTATCTGATAAAAAGACCGACTTGTCATATAACGATTGTATTAAAAGATATATCCTTATGTGAAGAAGTCAGCGAATATGATATGTCTTTTTACAATTTCTAAATAGTATATTATTAGGGCATTATGGGACAAAAAATAAATCCACTTGGTTTCAGACTTGGTAAAACCCAAAGGCATTATTCTATTTGGTTTGCACAACCAAAAAAATTTTATGAGGATTTAGAAGAAGATCAAAAAATAAGAAACTGTATCAAGAATTTTGTACAAAAAATTATGAAAATATCTTATGGTGTGGATGGACTTGCACGTATAGAGATTCAAAAAGAAAAAAAAATCGATGCGATTCGGGTCATAATATATATGGGGTTCCCCCACTTATTCACAAAAAATAGACCTAAAATAATGAAAGAATTACTGATGAATGTACAAAAAGAAATTTATTGTGTGAATCGAACACTCAACATTGAGCTTAGAGGAATTGAAAACCCTTACGGGGACCCTACTATTCTTGCAGAATTTATAGGCGAACAAATAAATAATAGAGTTTCATATCACAAAGTAATGAAAAAGGCTATTGAATTAAATGAACACACGGATACAAAAGGAATTCAAATAAAAATTGCAGGACGTCTTGCCGGAAGAGACCGTGCGCGCACCGCATGGATGAGAAAGGGTAGGGTTCCTCTACAAACTGTTCGAGCTAAATTTGATTATTGTTCCTATATGGTTACAACTATAAAAGGGGTATTGGGTATAAAAATTTGGATATTTGTAGACGAGGAATATTAAACCCTTACTTGACTTGTCTTTACATTCTATCCATTGATATAACAAAAAAGACAAATTATTTCATTCTTTTTTTTATTCAGTCAAAACAAAAAGGAGCAATTCGAATTTAAATTTAATGGGGTTGAATAAAATTTCAAATAAAAATTTTGATTTATAATTTGATATAATTGCTATGCTTAGTGTGTGACTCGTTTGTTTTTTAGAGTCAGGATAAAAAAAATTGACTGACTCATACTATGAACTAATAAATATAGAACTAATAACCAACTCATCGTTTCACATTATCTGCTGGATCCAAAGAGGCAGTCAAGATATGATATATTGATCATATCATTGTAGCAATTGAAATCCTTTTTGCATAAACAAAAGAAAAACCAATCAGATTATGAGTTGTAAAGCAAAATAGAAAATTATGCAGATAAAGGAAAGGATGAGAGAAAGAGAGAAAAAAAGAATATCAATGATATATTATTCCAATATGTAAGGTCTATGAGTGATCTCAAAAAGGGCAATGTAATAAAGCATCAATACCGATTGATCTATAATTAAATAAATCTGTTCATAGAACAAAAAAAATCAAGAGCCTCGAATCAATAAAGACTGAGAAGATTGACTCAAGAACAAATTTAATTAGAGGCCCCATTGTAAAATAAAGACCTAACCATTAATCGAGAAGCGATGGGAACGATGAAACCCATGAATACATAAGATTCTATTGAAAAGTAATCTTAATGATTTATTGGGCGGGATGGCGAAACGAACCAGGAGACAATCTATTTATTATGAGCGGTTATGGGTTAACCCCATAAATGAAATAAATATTGAAAGAGTAAATATTCGCCCGCGAAAGTTTTTATTTATTTATTTATTTTTTATGTTATTGGATTTCAAAATTTTAAGTGATCTGATATAATACTATCATAATAGTAATATAATAATAAATACAGATTCGTCCTAACGTTATAATAAATATAATAAAAAATAATAAATATAATAAAAACGACATCATACAAAATTTAAAATAGAAATAATTATCTATAAATCTATAGAAATCTATAATCTAAATTTAAATAAAAAAAAAATATCTAATATAAATAGAATATTATATATATTATATATATACAATTTTATAAAAAATATACAATTTTATAAAAAAAAAAAAAAATAGATAGGGGAAATCTTAAAAAATCCCCCGATTCAATATATTATTCAGCACCTACATGTATATTTTATCATTTCATTCGCGAGGAGCTGGATGAGAAGAAACTCTCATGTCCGGTTCTGTAGTAGAGATGGAATTGAGAAAAAACTATCAACTATAACCCCAAAAGAACCAGATTCCGTACACAACATCGAGGAAGAATGAAAGGAATATCTTATCGAGGTAATCATATTTGTTTCGGTAAATATGCTCTTCAGGCGCTTGAACCCGCTTGGATTACATCTAGACAAATAGAAGCGGGGCGTCGGGCAATGACACGAAATGTACGCCGCGGTGGAAAAATATGGGTACGTATATTTCCCGACAAACCAGTTACCATAAGATCTCCAGAAACACGTATGGGTTCGGGGAAAGGGAAAGGATCTACCAAATATTGGGTAGCTGTTGTTAAACCCGGTAAAATACTTTATGAAATGGGCGGAGTAAGAGAAAATATAGCCAGAAAAGCTATTTCAATAGCAGCGTACAAAATGCCTATACGAACTCAATTCATTAGTTCAAGAAGTTCAAGATAGTAAGATAGAACCAAAGGAAAAAGGTCTTTGGGATGAAAAAAAAAACAATCGCAAGTTTATTGTTTTGTTTTGGAAAAACAATATTTCTTTTATTTTTTGCCCTTTACATCTTTACATTGAAATAACAGATTAAAAAAAATGATATGATCCAATCTCAGACCTATTTGAATGTAGCAGATAACAGCGGACCCCTAAAATTAATGTGTATTCGAATAATAGGGACTAGTAATCGCCGATATGCTAATATCGGTGACGTTATTGTTGCTGTGATTAAGGAAGTAGGACCAGATTCATCTCTAGAAATATCAGAAGTGATCAGAGCTGTAATTGTACGTACTTGTAAGGAATTCAAACGTGACGACGGTATGATAATACAGTATGATGACAATGCTGCAGTTATCCTTGATAAAAAAGGAAATCCAAAGGGAAATAGAATTTTTGGTGCGATCCTCGAGGAATTGAGAGATTTAAAGTTCACTAAAATAGTTTCATTAGCACCTGAAGTATTGTAAGATAAAGTATTAGTTATAAGATATAAAATCCGATATAACATTGAAATTTAAATGAAATATATTTCATTTAAATTTCAATGTTATAGTCGATTGTGTTTCACGCGTATACCTCTATTTAATACAATAATTAATAATAAAAAAAAAAGAAAAAAGAGTACGTTTATTATATAAAAATTCGGGAGCAATAAAAATTTTAGTTTATCATGTGTAGGGACACTATTTCTAACATAATAACCTCTATACGAAATGCTGACATGGCTAAAAAAGGAACTGTTCGAATAGAATCTACTAACATTAGCAAACCCTTGATTAAAATACTTTTACGAGAAGGTTTTATTGAAAATGTGAGGAAGCATCGAAAAAACAATAAAAATTTTTTAGTTTTAACCCTACGACATAGAAGGAATAGGAAAGGGCCATATCGAACTAATCTAAATTTAAAACGTATCAGTCGTCCTGGTCTACAAATCTATTCGAAATATCAAGAAATTCCTAGAATTTTAGGCGGGATGGGGATTGTAATTCTTTCTACTTCTCGGGGTATAATGACAGACAGAGAGGCTCGACTAGAAAGAATCGGTGGAAAAATCTTGTGTTATATATGGTAATCTTTGTTATATCCGAATTATATCCGGATTTCCCACTTGCGAAAAAAAAAGAACGTATTTTTAATATAATTTTTCCTACATTAATTGATACTTCAAGAGGATTTTAGATGGAATGAAAGAACAAAAAAGGATTCAGAAGGGTTTAATTACTAAATCACTTTCCTCGCTTTCCAATGGTTTCCAATGGCATGTTCCAAGTTTATTTATATAAGTATAAGGAGGATCCAGTTTCAGGAAGGATCCGACGTAGTTTTGTTTTATACGCATACTACCAAGAAATAGAGTCAAAATAGAAAAAATTCGTTATGATTCGACCAGAGGGCGTCTAATTTATAGACTCCGCAACAAAGATTCGAATCTTACGCCTTACTCAGGGATACAATTCAAGATTAAAAAATTCAAAGAAACTAATTTTATTCAAAAAAGTATGTATATTTCAAATTAAGGAATGACAAATATGAAAAGAAGGGCCTCCGTTCGTAAAATTTGTAAAAACTGTCGAATGATACGTAGACGGGGAAGACTTATAGTAAGTTGCTCCAACCTGAGACATAAACAAAGACAAAAATAACCCTTCTAATATAGGGACTCTCTAAGGTATCCGATGTACAAATAAAAAAAAAGGATCCTTTTTGACATGAAATGGATATATCCATAAACCCCTGATTTATATTCTTATATTTATGAGATGATAAAATATGGTAAAATTTTTACAAAAAGTTAGTCGACGCAGAAATAGACGTAGACGTATTGTTTGGTCGCTTAAGAATCCACCTAAAATAAAAAAAGGAATTATTCATGTTCAAGCAAGTTTCAACAATACTATTGTGACCGTTACAGATGTACGGGGTCGGGCGGTCTCTTGGTCCTCCGCTGGCACTTGTAGATTCAAGGGCCCAAGAAGAGGGACACCATTTGCTGCTTACGTCGCAACAGAAGATGCTATTCAGCCATTAATGGATCTCGGTATGCGACGAGCAGAAGTCAGGATAAGGGGTCCTGGTCCCGGAAGAGATGGGGCATTAAGAACTATTAAAAAAATTGGTATAAAATTCAATTTCGTCCGGGACGTAACCCCTATAGCGCATAATGGCTGCAGGCCCCCTAACAAAAGACGCCTGTAAAAATAAATATTGAAGATATTTCAAGAGAAATAGAAGAAATAGAGATCAAAAATTGAATAATTTGATCAAAAAATAATATTATTATGTTTCGAGAGAAAGTAACAATATGCAGTCGGCTACTACAGTGGAAATGTGTTGAATCAAGAGTCGACAATAAGCGTCTTCTTTATGGACGCTTTACCTTGTCTCCACTTATAAAAGGTAAAGCAGAGACAATAGGCCTTGTGATGCGAAGAATTTTGCTTGGAGAAATAGAAACAATGTGTATCACACGTGCAAAATTTATTAAACTACCACACGAGTTTTCTACTATAGCAGGTGTTGAAGACTCAATACAGGAAATTTTAATGAGTTTGAAACAAATTGTATTGAGAGGCAATTTGGATGGAATTCATGGCGCGACTATTTGTTTCAGTGGTCCTGGATATCTACTTTCTCAAGATATCATCTTACCACCTTCTGTGGAAATCATTGATAACTCACAGTATATTGCTAAGATAACAGAACCAATTGATTTGTTTATTGAATTAATAATCGAGAGAAATTGCGGCTATCGTAGAAAATCGCCAAAAAACTTACAAGACGGAAGTTATCCTACAGATGCTGTATTCATGCCTGTTATAAATGCGAATTATAGTATTCATTCTTATGGAAATGAAAATGATGAGAAGGACAATCACGAAATACTTATTTTCGAAATATGGACAAATGGGAGTTTAACTCCTAAAGAAGCGATTAATGAAGCCTCCCGGAATTTGATTGACTTAATTGTTCCTTTTCTACAGGTAGAAGAAGAAAAATTACAGGTAGAAAAATTTAAGACAAGGTTGGTTTTACCCCTTTATCCTTTGTATGATCAACATAGAAAACTACTGAGAAATGAAAAAGTAAAGAGAATGGAAAGAGACCTAGAATTTGAGCATCTTTATATTGACCAATCAGAATTGACTCCTAGGATCTATAATTGCCTCAAAAAGGCCAATATAAATACAGTATTGGACCTTTTGTATACCAGTAGAGAGGACCTTATGAGAATTGAACATTTTCGC